GTCCTGACAAAACAAGTTATAGTTATAATGGAAAAGAAAAATCACCAAAAATTTTTTGGAAAATATTAAAAATAAAAAAAAGAAGAAATCGATTAATCTATAAATTAGATTTGTTTATAAAAATTTTCATTAAAAGAATATACATGGATATCTTTCTATCTATCATTCATATTGCCAGAATTCCTACACAACTAGTTCTTGAATCAATAAATTTTTGTTTTGATAAATACATTTACAATAATAAAACAAACCAAGAAATAAAAAAAAAAAAAAACAAAAAAGAAATTAACTTTATTTCGACTCTAAAAAGTGAACTTTACAATATTAAGAATAGTAAGAGGAATTCACATCTTTTTTTTGACTTATCCTCTTTATCACAAGCATATGTATTTTACAAATTATCACAAACCCAAGTTATTAATTTGTATAAGTTAAGATCTATTTTTGAGTATCATGGAACTCCCGTTTTTCTTAAGACTGCAATAAAAAATTATTTTGTAACACAAGGAATATTTCATTCCGAATTAAGACATACAAAACTTTCAAGTTCTGAAACGAATCAATGGAAAAACTGGTTAAGAGGTCATTATCAATACAATTTATCTCAGATTAGATGGTTTGAATTAATACCACAAAAATGGCGAACTACAATAAATGAAGGTGGTATTACCCAAAATAAAGATTTAACAAAATGGAATTCGTATGAAAAAGATCGATTACTTTATCACAAAAAACAAAAGGATTTTAAAGTATATCCATTACCAAACCAAAAAGATAATTTTCCAAAATACTATATATATAATCTTTTATCATATAAATCTATTAATTCTGAAATTAAGAAGTCCTCATATATTATTTATGGATCACCATCAGAATTAAATAACAAACAAAAAATTACTTTTAATTACAACAATTCTAAACAAAATTTATTTGAAAGCCTGGAGGAAATTCCTATCAATCATTATCTAGAAAAGGGCGATATTATGTATATGCAAAAAAATCCAGATAGAAAATATTTTGATTGGACAATTCTCAATTTTTTTCTAAGACAAAAAATAGATATTGAGGCCTGGACCAAAATGTATTATAGCAGTAATATAAATACTAAGCTTGGAAGTAAGAATTACCAAAAAATTGATAAAATGGATAAAAACGATATTTTTTATCTGATGATTCATCAAGATTTAGAAATAAATCCAATCAATGACAAGAAACTCTTTTTTGATTGGATGGAAATGAATGAAGAAATCCTAAACCCAATATCGACAAATATGAAACTTCCGTTCTTCCCAGAATTTGTGCCACTTTATAATGTATACAAAATAAAACCATGGATTATACCAAGCAAATTACTTCTTTTAAATTTAAATAAAAATTTAAATAAAAAGAAAAACATCAATGAAAAGAAAAAATTCCATTTTTTTAGACCATCGAATGAAAAAAGATATTCTGAATTAATGAATCGAAATCAAGAAGAAAAAGAACCCGCGGGCCGAAGAGGCCTTGGATCATATTCACAAAACCAAGATAAAATGAAAAAACAATATAAGATCCGAAATAAGATGAGACCAGAAATAATTTTCTTACGGAAACACTATTTGCTTTTTCAATGGATAATAGACGATGGTTTAATTCCGAATTTAACTGAAAGAATGATCAATAATATCAAGATATATTGTTACTTGCTTGGACTGATAAATCCAAGAGATACTACTATATCGTCTATTCAAAGGAAAGAAATAAATCTGGATATAATGGTGATTCGAAAAAAATTGACTCCTATGGAATTGAATAAAAAGGGGATATTTTTTATCGATCCCATTCGTTTGTCTGTAAAAAACGACGGATACTTTTTTATATATCAAACCGTAAGTATATCGTTGGTTCATAAAAGTAAGTACCAAACTCCTCAAAGATATCGAGAACAAAGATATATCAATAAAAATAAATTGGATGAATCTATCCCAAGATATCAAATAATAATTCGAAAGAGAGACAAAAAACATTATGATTTTATCGTTCCTGAAAAGATTTTATCATCTAGACGTCGTAGAGAATTGAGAATTCTAATTTCTTTCAACTCAAAGAATATAAATAGTGTGGATAAAAATCGAGTATTTTGTAACAAAAAGAACATAAAAAACAGGAATCCTTTTTTGGATCAAAAAAAGCATCTTGATAGAGATAAAAATGAATTAATTAAATTAAAGTTATTTCTTTGGCCTAATTATCGATTAGAAGACTTAGCTTGTATGAATAGATATTGGTTTAATACCAATAATGGAAGCCGTTTTAGTTTGTTAAGAATATATCCACAATTAAAAATTGTTTGATGGTACATTTTTCCTATATATTCTGTACCATATAGAAAAGCAAACAGATGCACATATGCCCTGTCTTACGTCCCAGTCTAATATTAGATCTTTTTTATTTAATACTAAGTCAATGACGTATCAATTTGTTTGGATAAAATCTATAAAATAAACGAATATATGGAATATTCCGAATTTTCGGTCTAAATTATTTGACGTTGTAAGTGTAAAAACGTACCATCTACTTTTTTATCCCTGTCCAACTAAAATTAAAATTCTTGTGTATACTAATTACTACATTAAAATGACTAATATTATTATTACTGATCAAATAATATATTTTATATGTAAATTAAAGGGTAGAAGGAGCTTTTTTTATGATAAAAAATCCATTCAGTGCAATTATTTTGAAAGAGGAAAACGAAGACAACAAGGGGTCTGTTGAATTTCAAGTAGTGAGTTTCACCAATAGGATACGGAGACTTACTTCACATTTGGAATTGCACAAAAAAGACTATTTATCTCAGAGAGGTCTGCGTAAAATTCTAGGAAAACGTCAACGGCTGCTCGCCTATTTGTCAAAAAAAAATAGAGTACGTTATAAAGAATTAATCGGACAGTTGGAGATTCGAGAAACAAAAAATCATTAATTTGAAGAGTCGTTTTGAATTTTCGCTTAAATTTTGATGAACCTCTTTTCGCTTTCAGCAATTCATGGAAGAATGAATCGGGAAAAAACCTATGACTGCACCAGCTACACGAAATGACCTTATGATAGTCAATATGGGCCCTCAGCACCCATCAATGCACGGTGTTCTTCGACTCATTGTTACTCTAGATGGTGAAGATGTTATTGACTGTGAACCGATATTGGGTTATTTACATAGAGGAATGGAAAAAATTGCGGAAAACCGAACAATTCTACAATATTTACCTTATGTAACACGTTGGGATTATTTAGCTACTATGTTCACTGAAGCAATCACTGTAAATGCACCAGAGCAGTTAGGCAATATTCAAGTGCCTAAAAGGGCCAGCTATATCAGAGTCATTATGTTAGAGTTAAGTCGTATAGCTTCGCATTTGTTATGGCTTGGCCCTTTTATGGCAGATATTGGCGCACAGACCCCCTTCTTCTATATTTTTCGAGAAAGAGAATTGATATATGACCTATTCGAAGCTGCTACCGGTATGCGAATGATGCATAATTATTTTCGTATTGGAGGAGTCGCTGCTGATTTACCTTATGGCTGGGTAGATAAATGTTTGGATTTTTGTGATTATTTTTTAACAAGAGTTACTGAATATCAAAGACTTATTACACGGAATCCTGTTTTTTTAGAGCGAGTTGAGGGAGTAGGCATTATTGGCGGAGAGGAGGCAATTAATTGGGGTTTATCGGGACCAATGCTACGAGCTTCCGGAATACAATGGGATCTTCGAAAGGTTGATCATTATGAGTCTTACGATGAATTTGATTGGGGAGTTCAATGGCAAAAGGAAGGGGATTCATTAGCTCGTTATTTAGTACGAATCGGTGAAATGACAGAATCAATAAAAATTATTCAACAGGCTTTAGAAGGAATTCCGGGGGGGCCCTATGAGAATTTAGAAATCCGGCGCTTTGATAAAGTATGGGATCCCGAATGGAATGATTTTGACTATCGATTTATCAGTAAAAAACCTTCTCCTACTTTTGAATTGTCAAAACAAGAACTTTATGTGAGAGTCGAAGCCCCAAAAGGAGAATTAGGAATTTTTCTGATAGGAGATAAGGGTGTTTTTCCTTGGAGATGGAAAATCCGACCACCGGGTTTTATCAATTTGCAAATCCTTCCTCAATTAGTTAAAAGAATGAAATTGGCTGATATTATGACAATACTAGGTAGCATAGATATCATTATGGGAGAAGTTGATCGTTAAAATGATAATAGATACAACAGAAGTACAAGCTATCAATTCTTTTTTTAGATTGGAATCCTTAAAAGAGGTATATGAGATCATATGGATGCTTGTCCCTATTTTTACTCCTGTATTAGGAATCACAATAGGTGTACTAGTAATTGTTTGGTTAGAAAGAGAAATATCTGCGGGGATACAACAACGTATTGGCCCTGAATACGCCGGGCCTTTGGGAATTCTTCAAGCTTTAGCAGATGGTACAAAATTACTTTTCAAAGAGAATCTTCTTCCATCAAGAGGAGATACTCGTTTATTCAGTATCGGACCATCCATAGCAGTCACATCAATTCTACTAAGTTCTTTAGTAATTCCTTTTGGATATCGCCTTGTTCTAGCCGATTTAAGTATTGGTGTTTTTTTATGGATTGCCATTTCAAGTATTGCTCCCGTGGGCCTTCTTATGTCAGGTTATGGATCAAATAATAAATATTCCTTTTTAGGTGGTTTACGGGCTGCTGCTCAATCAATTAGTTATGAAATACCATTAACTCTATGTGTGTTATCAATATCTCTACGTGTGATTCGTTAAGACATAAAATTTCCTCTATGTCTTTTCTTTATAGGAAGGAAATTTCATGGGTTGAATATACCTTTTTATTTTTTATTCATCATTCGGGTTGATGAACTAAACCAGATAGTTATATGAGTGAAAAAAACAGTTTCTTACTTTGCAGTAAAAAGATTCAGTCTCATTTCCTATGTACAAGTGTTAAGTGAAAGTAAACA